GAAAATGCACAAAATCAAATGATTTTAGAGATTTAGAAAGAAGGGGGATATAATAAAATTCTTGATTAGATCTTCTCATAGGAACGATTTATTGAATTTGATTGCTGGATCCACAAAAAAAAAAGAGAATGGTCTTATTCAAAACGCCTCGTTATTTTTAACCAATTATGTGCTTCGATATAATTCCCTGGAGTAAGCGCTATAGCTTGTTTCCAATACTCAGCAGCTTGATCGAACCAAGCCTCCGCAATTTCCGAATCGCCTTGTATAATGGCCTGTTCTCCCCGGTCGGAATAGGTTAGTAAATTCCCTCCCTTAGAACCGTACTTGAGAGTTTCCTACCTCATACGGCTCAGCAATCGATTCTTTTTGCGTCCCATCTTCTCTTAATCTATCCTATGCTAACTATTCTATTTTTTCTTGGGTTAACCAGAAGATGTTTATTGCATAAGTTTCCAAATCTAATTTGGATCAATGATTAGTTTTCTCTTTTCTCCCACCTTCAGAAGAATGAAGCATAGATATCCCCCGATATCGTTAGAATTTTCTGAAAGGTAACTATCTCGGTTTCGTATTTCATATATGGTATATGAGATTTCTATTTATATAGAATCTTTGAAAAAGACTTTCCTCCGTTAAGAAAAAAGAACTTACTATCTTTGGGATCTGATGCTACACCGCTGCTCAATACTTTAGTAGATCGACTCTATTACATAAGTTGATTTCTCACTTTTCATATCATGACATAAGTAAGCAGTTCTGAACTGTATTTACCAAATAATAGCTTACTAATGGATCTTTACGGTGCTTTCTCTATCAATTCGACTCTTTATCCATAGAGTATAGTATATAGGCCATACCTATTTCTTCCGATTTTTTTGGTTCTCGCGAAGTCTTTTTCCTTGCTACAGCTGATAAAAATCGTTACTTTGGACGATTCATATGTAGAAAGCCTATCTTTTTTCTAGTATTTACTAGACGATTCAATCTTTTTTTCTTTCTATAGTGAAGATAGTCGCACGTAATGACAGATCACGGCCATATTATTAAAAGCTTGTGGTAAAAATGGATTTCGTTCTAGTGCCCGGAAATAATATTCCAAAGCTTTTGTATGCTCTCCGTTGCTTGTGTGTATAAGACCTATGTTATAGAGTATATAACTTCGATCATAGGGATCAATTTCTGGTCGCGTAGCTTCATAATAATTCTGTAAAGCTTCTGCATAATTTCCTTCGGATTGAGCCGACATCCGTTACGGTCGTTCATTCTAGTAAAAGAATCTCCGTTCCAGAACCGTACGTGAGATTTTCATCTCATACGGCTCCTCCCTTCTGTGCATAGTACTAAGAGGAATAATTCATGTAATCAAAATTTCACTATTCTCATTATGAACTGACAGGAGCTGGTATTTTTACAAGAAATTTCTAGCCAGCCTTCCCACAAGAGGTTTTTTATTAACACCAATCATATTAGTGCTAGATAAAAATGGTAACTCCAAAGATTCCTTTGTACTCAACGCTTACGATTTCCAGGAATTAGTCACTTCAACGGCCTTTGATGGTTATACGGGTACCAAAAGTACGAATGAGATGGATCTTTGTTTTCCTAACCATTCTTTTTAGTCCCGATACCAATAAGGAAAAGGGTTATTTATAACAAAGTTTTTGTGTTGTTGATTCCTAGGTGTAGTGCTTTTTCCCCGATGCCACCTATTGGTACTAAATGAAGTAATATTGACCTCCAATACAGAACCTATAGATGTAACCTTTCGCTCAATACTAAAATCGAGAATTGAAGCATCTAAGGCTGCATCAATCGAGGATACACGACAGAAGGAATTGATCTATCTCTAAACTTCACCTTCACCAAGCGTAGGTTTCTTTTACTAATCTTTTTTTCTATTCCTAACTACGTTCTTTTTCTCGTAAAAATGAGGGGTAAAAAAAACAAGAAAAAATCAAATCGCACCATCTCTGTAATAGGTAAATGCCTTTTTTTCTCCGGAAGTTGTCGGAATTATTCGTAATAAGATATTGGCTACAATCGAAGAGGTCTTATCAATAAAATTTCCATTTATTCGAGATCTAGGCATAATTAGCAATTCATTCTATAATTCTTCTCATCCCCCTTCGGGGAAAACGATCCCACAAAAAAAGGAATTGTACAGTACAAAATAACATAAAAACAGACTAATTGGAAAAAAGGCGGTGTCCCCCTTTTGGACAAAGATGAAATGAAATATTTGAATCAGATTAGATTTCATTCCAGTTTCGTAGTATACCAATGACTATTACTATTTCATCTAAGTTGAATAACCAAGTTTCCTATGGATTTTGATAACTCGAGAAGTTTTGATTTGGTTATGATCCAAAAAAGAATGGAATAATCATTCCATGATAAAATCAAATTCAAATAAACATCCTTTTTGTTTGCATAACGTGTATGTGACACACCATACAATTGAAATAGAAAGATTCATCGGATGATTCATGAATTCCATGGGTTAGCTGATGAAAGAAGTTGTTGTTGATAAATATGAGATTGGAAAAGAAATTTCTTATTATAGAACCATCGGGCGGTTATACATGTACTACAATTAAGATGAAGGACTCGCTATTCATTCGGGTTTTGGTCAATAATAACATTCTGTAGGAGAGATGGCCGAGTGGTTCAAGGCGTAGCATTGGAACTGCTATGTAGACTTTTGTTTACCGAGGGTTCGAATCCCTCTCTCTCCGTTTCTTTTAATTCATCAACGTTACCGACTACAATGTATCAAATCAAATAAAAATTGATATCATTATTCTAACGGTAAGACCCTTATTTACATTTACTTATTTAATAGAGATTCTCTAGCCCTAATCCATCCCTGTGATAGGTAAAATACAAATAGAAATATCGTATTGATATTGAAAATAAGAAAAAGAATCCTATTGCCGATCCTTTTTTGATACGTGAATGAGACAGGGCACAGGGTACTCTATTTACTTCAGCGAAAGGAGTCAAAATTGGTATGAACCTTGCTTTTTTATTTTCGTTAGAATCAAGTCTGACGGGAATAATATTCTACGACCAACAACTCATTTATTTTCAGACCGATCCATTTACTATCTATTATTTGATTTACAAATCCTTTATATTGTAAGGAGTCAATAGTCAAATGGTTTGGCAATTCCCCGTGGGGGGATGAAACAAGATAATTTTGAATCAGAGCTTTCGATCTTTCTTTATACTTCGTAGTAATAATATCTCGGGGTTTGCAACGATAACTTGGTATATCCACTATACGACCATTAACTAAAATGTGTCTATGGTTAACTAATTGTCTGGCTCCGGGAATGGTCGAAGCCATACCTAATCGAAAAAGGATGTTATCCAAACGCATCTCGAGTAGTTGTAGTAAAACCTGGCCTGTTGACCCTTTGGCTTTTCCAGCAATATGCACATATTTAAGTAATTGTCGCTCTGTCAGACCATAATGAAAACGCAATTTCTGTTTCTCTTCTAAACGAATACGATATTGTGATCTTTTTCCAGAGCGCAATTGGGTTTGAAGATCACTTCTGGATCTGGGTCTTTTACTAGTTAGTCCCGGTAAAGCCCCCAGCCGGCGTATTTTTTTGAAACGAGGTCCTCGGTAACGAGACATATAAAGGCTCCTTTTTGATTCACTTTTCTTTGACAAAAAGATATAAATTCAGACTGAACTAAAGGATTAGCAAAGAAAAACGAAATTTACTAAAGTCCTACAAAACAGAATCAAAGAAATCTTATCAATATTCGGATTTTTTGTATATATAGGAAATTCAAGCGAAGGTTACGTTTTCCAATTTCTTCTGTAGAGATATAATTGTTCTAGTCAACTTTTTTATTCATAGCTATAGCTGCAAGTTACCATGACATAATAGATTGGTGACCCGACATTTAGAGAAAGCGAGAGTAGAGATTTTCAATCATGGAAAGAAAAAAATCGATAAAGAAAAAGAGCCGGCTATCGGAATCGAACCGATGACCATCGCATTACAAATGCGATGCTCTAACCTCTGAGCTAAGCGGGCGGATATAAGAGCAATAGTGTATAGGAATACAGGAAACTATCGGATCTTAGTTATTACCTAGTGATTCTTCTTATTATTTCATTTATTGATTATTTCAATTTCTTATATTTCTTAGTTATTAGTTATATATCTTCTATTCTATTTCTAAAAATTCTATTTCTAAAATAGAATAGAAAACTATTTAGATCTAGATAAATTAGATATCTAAATAGAGATTCAATTCCATATTCATATCATATATATATATCAAATAAATATATGAAAAGAAAATATCAATATATCAATCAAATTAGAATTCGAAATGAAAAAAAAAAGAATGAATATCGACCGTTACACTATACCAAACCTTACTGTAAAAATGAAGGAGGAGTAAAGGCATATATATATATGTGGGATATATCTATCCGTATTGAATTGCGGATACATCAATGATAGAATCATTTCGTATTGAAACAAATAGGGTTCATCCAATAGAGATGAAATGATAGAATAGAGGGTGGGCAAAAAAATAAAATAGCAGCATACACTTTTTCGATATAGAAATCATTACCTAATGAATTCAATAGTGCCAAGAGAAATGAAAGAGGTGGATGGAATTACAACTGGATTCTTGTCTCAAAGGAAAGGGGGATATGGCGAAATTGGTAGACGCTACGGACTTGATTGGATTGAGCCTTGGTATGGAAACCTGCTAAGTGGTAACTTCCAAATTCAGAGAAACCCTGGAACTAAAAATGGGCAATCCTGAGCCAAATCTTTTTTTTTGAGAGAAAAAATGATGGAAAATGAGAATAAAAAGGGATAGGTGCAGAGACTCAATGGAAGCTGTTCTAACGAATGAAATTGACTACGTTACGTTAGTAGCTAAAAACCTTCTATCGAAATGACAGAAAGGATAACCTTATATGCGCCTAATACGTACGTATACATACTGACATAGCAAACGATTAATCACAACCCAAATCTGATATTGAATTCTATTCTGTATCTCTATATATGAAAAATATGAAAATCTAAATCTTATCTTATATAGAGAATATATATTCTATTATCTTAAGAATAAGAATTAGATTAAGAATCTATATATTTCTTCATTCTATTATTCTAATTATTCTAGAATCTAATAATAGAATACTATTTCTATATTCTTTATTTCTTTCTTATTTATATTACTCTTAATATTACTCTTAATATGAGTAATAGTATGAGATAAGGACCTATAGAAAACCTCTATTAATTAGAATCATAGAGATCAAAAAATCTATGAAAAATTGAAGAGTTATTGTGAATCAATTCCAATTGAAGTTTTGAAGTTGAAAAAAGAATCGAATTCAAATATTCAGTGATAAAATGATTCATTCCAGAGTTTGATAGATCTTTTGAAGATTAATCGGACGAGAATAAAGAGAGAGTCCCATTTTACATGTCAATACCGACAACAATGAAATTTATAGTAATAGGAAAATCCGTCGAATTTTTAAATTCGTGAGGGTTCAAGTCCCTCTATCCCCAATAAAAAGCCCATTTTACTTCCTCGCTCTTTATTTATCCTCATCCTCTTTGTTTTTTTTTTTTTTCATCAGTGGCTCAGTTTAAACAAAATGAAATATCTTTCTCATTTCATTCACTCTGTTCTTTCACAAATGGATCCGAATAGAAATACTCGTATCTTCTTCCAATCCAATCTCATTTGTTTTGTATAGTACGATATGAACATATATGTTCAAGGAATCTCCGTTATTGAATCATTCATAGTCCATATATTTTTCCTTACATTTCCAAAAAAAGTCTTCTTTTGGAAGATCTAAGAAATTCAGGGGCTAGGTCCGATTTGTTAAGATTTTATTTTTTAGTCTTTTTTCATTGACATAGATATAAGTACTCTGCTAGGATGATGCACGGGAAATGGTCGGGATAGCTCAGTTGGTAGAGCAGAGGACTGAAAATCCTCGTGTCACCAGTTCAAATCTGGTTCCTGACACGTGAATAATGTATCGGATAGATATTCATACCTCATACAAATGAAATTAATTCATTGAGACGGATCGGGATAGATATTCTTTACTTTCTTTTTCATTTGTATTTTTTTCCTCTCTGTTCATACTTTTCTTATTCCAAAAGTATGTGAAATTTTCGTATATATCTCAAATCTAATAGCTAAAAAGAATTAGCTAAAAGGATTCAATCAAAGAGTGGAAGGATAGGAATAGAAAGGATGTATTTCAGACACAGTACAAAGAAACTCCGATTCTTATCATTTTGCATTTCTTCATTTTGTCTCTTCTGTCTTTTCTTTCAAATTTCATATTCTTTTTGTCACTCTTGCTCAAGTTACTTTCTGGGGTCCCCACTAAGTGATGCGCGCGGTACAAAGTTCATGGTGCAGAATTCTTTTGAGTCATCCTATTTTTTCTGCTCATACGAAATGTATATTATATGATATCTTCCCAATTGGGGAATAGCAATGAGAGCCTCTTTTTCTTTTTTTATTTTAGCCCCTCCCTCCACAATACGAATGAAAGTCCAGTTACTCTGTTTCATCTAAAAGGGGAATGCCAAGATGCTCATTGATTGAAATTGAGATTAAATCTGGAATCGTGTCGTATAAGTAAAAAAGTGGTTTTTTATCAATCAATGAGCATCTTGAATTTCATAGAAATTGGGCGTAATATAATCTTTACGTAAGGGCCAGCCTATCCAACTTTCAGGCATCAAGATACGTTTAAGGCGAGGATGATTCTCATAAGGAATTCCCAACATATCATAAGATTCCCGTTCCTGAAAATCAGCACTTCTCCAAATCCAGAAAACTGACGGGGTTTGAGGATTACTCCTGGGAGCAAATACTTTTATGCATACCTCTTCTGGTTTATCTATACCATACTGTATTTTCGTAAGGTGATACACACTAGCTAAAAATCCGCCTGGTGCTACATCATAGGCACACTGGGAGCGTAAATAATTGTAACCATATACATATGAAATGACAGCAATGGAATCCCAATCCTCGGTTTTTATTTGTAAAGTCTCTATTCCTCGGCAATCAAAGCCTAAAGATCTATGAATTAGCTCATGCTTATAAAGTAAAGACTTATCTTACTTCTCTTTTTTCTATTTCATATTGATCTTATATCTTAGAAATAGAACTTAGAAATAGAAAGTGAAAGTAAAGAATCTCTTATCTTATAGTAAATGAAGAAATGAAAGAAATTCAATAATTAAGAATTACAAATTGAATTTTCAATTCAATGAAAAAAAAGAAGAAAAAGAAATAAGAAATCTAGTCTATTATTTATATGATATGAATTTATATGATATGAAAATAGAGTACTAAAAGTACTAAAATCGCGTTTTGGAATAAACAAGATTCCTAAACCCACTCAACTCTTATCTTAGAATTTAGAATCTAAGAATATAGAAGAAGGAACATTGATGTATTTAG